CGGTGGAAGAACAGATAATGACTATTTATACCGGAACAAATGGTTATCTTGATTCATTAGAAATTGGACAGGTAAGGAAATTTCTTGTTGAGTTACGTACTTACTTAAGAACTAATAAACCCCAGTTCCAAGAAATAATATCTTCTAGCAAAACATTCAACGCAGAAGCAGAAGCCCTTGTGAAAGAAGCTATTCAGGAACAGATGGAACGCTTTATACTTTAGGAACAAGCATAAAGAAATTGATTATTTTTTTAGAAAAAAAAATAGATGGAAATACATTGCGTCCAATAGGATTTGAACCTATACTAAAGGTTTAGAAGACCTCTGTCCTATCCATTAGACAATGGACGCTTTTGATTCATTTTCATTTTGCTTCTTGTTCGAAAAAAACTCGGATTGGATGTGATATTTTTTTAGGAATTGTATATTTAATTCAATCATAGATTAATTATTAATTAATATAGAGAAAATGAAAATAGCGAATATATAAGTAAGAGTTTTATATATTCATTCTTTATATTTCTTCCTAGTAATATTAATTAAAAAAGAAATATAAAGAATGAATATATGAATTAATCTATAAATTCGATAAGAGAGGGTTTAAAGCGGGTAGCGGGAATCGAACCCGCATCGTTAGCTTGGAAGGCTAGGGGTTATAGTCGACGTTTTTAACGTCTCTAATTCAAAACCGAACATGAAACTTTGGTTTCATTCGGCTCCTTTATGGAAAATGGAGAAATTCTGAGATCTAAAAGATGTGAATGAAAATTCTACCCATAACATCTATGTTAGCTTTTTGTCTGAATATATTGAATTCAAAAATACTTGCTTTCTAGATGATCCCGTTAGAGTAAGATAATTGTAACAATCTTTCTAGTTCCTTCGTTCTTTAATTTCTATTTTTTAAAATCCTTAGGAAAAGTACTTTGTTCCCACCGAGCTAAAACAATATGTTGATGTCTCTAGTAAATTAAAGTCATCATTTCATAGCTATTTTGCTTCAATCTCTTCTCTATCAACTCAAAATTGAAGATTTAGTTACGGTTAGAAATACACTTTTATATCTTCTGCCATGGATCTTGATTCATAATTATTTAATTGGAAGTAGGAATCCAATTCACAAATTATGTTTCGCAATTTTAGAATCCAATTTTTCAATTTTGATTGGATACAAATCACGAGAATTTCTATTTTTCCTCGAATAAGTCATTGAGAGGTAAAGGATTTCATCCTTTTAAGAAAAAAGTTTTTAATCGGAATAGAAATTAAACCGAGGGACCCCTTAACTATTAAGGGGATTAATAGAACGAATCACACTTTTACCACTAAACTATACCCGCTACAATATATATATTGTATACAAATGAATCTTTTGTCGAACAGAGGCATTTGACGTAATCAAAATAGGATCCTAAACGAATCATCAAAATTAGAGTCTTAACTTTGATTTTTGTGTTCGCGGGATTAACTTAGTAAAATTAGTAAAAGATTAAATAACTAAAAAAAAAATACGAATTTATTTAGTTTTTCTGAAGTAATTTTGATAGAGTAAAAGCACCAAAATCATAAAAAAAAATGTGTTGTGTAAGAGTCGAGAGTTTCTTTTGTTTCTTATATATCTCGTTTTTATTACAAAAAAGAGAAAAAAGGTAGAAGGTAGTAAAAGAAAATAATAAGAAATGAGACTTTCGAGTTGTTTAAATTTAATTTACTAACAAGTCTTTCTGTTTTCAAATCCGATAGATAAAGGGTTTTATCTTTAATCTGTCATTCGTTGTAACGTAACAAAAAAGGGCCTGGCTAGGTATTGGTATTGACCTAGCCAGCCGGGGCGTCGGAGTAAAAGAAAAGGGCCCTTTCGATCAAAATGAAAAAAATGGGATCCTTTTAGTTCTTACTTTATCTAAACCTAAATTGAATTACTGATTATAAGGTTATACACATCTAATCATATAATAAAAAAATAGAAAGAAAGCCTTTTTTAATTCTTACTTTATGTGTAATGTAACATAGGAATTTGTTTTCAATTGGGAGAGATGGCTGAGTGGACGAAAGCGGCGGATTGCTAATCCGTTGTACAAGTTATTTGTACCGAGGGTTCGAATCCCTCTCTTTCCACCTCCCTCGATGATTTAGTATTTGATTTCTCTTTCAAAAATTTCAAATCATTTTTTATTTTATTCTTCACGTCCAGGATTACGCCCTGGATCATTAGATAGGAATCCAAAGATGAAGAGAGAAACAAAGAATATCACTACTGTATAAACGAAAAGTTTGAGAGTAAGCATTACACAATCTCCAAGATCATTTTTTTGGGAAAAGGGGGAATAGATTGTCTTTTTTTTATACCACACAACCTAATCCTATTTTGATATCACGAAATGAAGTGCTTTCTAGAAATAGAAAAAATTGAGAATTTATGAAAATTATTTTGTCATAAGAGTCTTTCATTACTAAAATTGCATTTCACACCCAAAATTATCTATTTGAGAAGACTCTGATACTAAATGGGATTTAGGATTAGTGTCATTCACTGGCAAATAAAATGGGATTATTTAGATTTCTCGCGGCTAGTCCAGAGTTTCTTTGAATTGAGGGTTTATTATTATGAGACTTATCTGATCCAATTCTGATCCAATTGATAGAATTTTCGAAATAAATCCCGAATTTTATAGGATATAATATTCAAGATCTTAGCGAAAACTTACCGCAGCTTGCCAAACAAAGGCTAAGAGAAAAAAAAACAGAGGTATGACTGGCATAACATCTACAATCGGATTCAAAAAAGCGTAGGCCTCCGGTAATTTGGCGAAGACAAAATGACTCGAATAAAGAGCCGAATTAATACAGATCAAACTAAAGATATTAAGCATAACAGACATTTTGTTCTTGGAGATAATTGAATTTTGATTGAGTTATTGATATGAAGTCAAAAAGAAGAAAGTAAGGTAGAAAAAATTCTTCTTTGTCTTTGAATTCACCCAATCCAAAACCCTCCCATTCTCAATATGGAATAGAAGAAATTCGACTTTCATACAATATCTTAATTGAATTATATGTAATGATCAATAAATTTCATTTTATTCTATATATACACATATAAAAATTTTAGTAAGAATATAAATATTTTCTAAATTTTATATTTATTTGTATTTAGAATTGACTATCAACTAATACCAGCATTATTCTTTATTAGTGTCAAATAAAAATTTTAATGGGGCGTGGCCAAGTGGTAAGGCAACGGGTTTTGATCCCGGTATTCGGAGGTTCGAATCCTTCCGTCCCAGACCATATTCCATTCTAAATCATCGAAATTTTATTAGAATAAGATTCTTGTGAACAATTTTCTATTTATGTTTAAAGGTCTAATATTGAATAGAATAGAATTCTTATTTTTTTTTATTCCCATAGAATTTATAGAAATATTAAGTTAAACAAAATATGAAAATACGTATATAAAACTAGGAAATGCATAGTCTATATTATTATTTTATTATTGCTCTATGTTTTATTTCAGCAAGAGTCATTTTTCGTTGTGAAACAAAAATTTTAGGATTTCTTAAATTGAAAAAGGCAAATTTCAATATCTAAACCATATTTAACACAGAATATCTATAAGAAGCTATTTGAAAAAATAAGAATAGAAACAATAAGGACTCAAGTCTGCCTTCCCATCAGTCTTTTTTATTCATTTGATAAAAATAAATGACAAAAAATTGAAATTATTCCTTTTTTATTTTTCGAATTTAGAATATAATATATAATGATTTTGATAATTAAAAAATAAAATCTTGTATTTATACTATACAATTATACAATAAAAAAATAAAATTGGAGTTACGTTGAATTCGTGCTAAAACCTCTTCAGAAGAATTTCTATCCATCTATCTAGAATATCTAGAATAAAAGTGATAGAGTACTATGTAGCGAATGAACCAATGATTATTCACGATTCCATAATTGAATCAATTCCATACCGGTTCCAACTTAGAGAAATGTTATGGTAAAACTTCGTTTGAAACGATGTGGTAGAAAGCAACGTGCGACTTGAAAGACATGATCCATTGTGGATTTTTATATCCACCATTTTATATAAGAATGAAGGTGCTCTTGACTCGACATCATTTATTCTGTTTCACTACAAACCCATCGGGTTGTAATGGAAATAGTCGATGATGGAGCTCGAGTAGAAATTATTGATTCAGTTCTCAGGGGCAAAGATCTATGGTTAATGCCAATCAATAAATTGGAAGAACTTCGTAAGTATATCGTTGATAGAGAAATTGAAAGGGTTTCGCATTTTCAATCTAAAATAAAATTTGTTGGAATTGAAAAAATTCTTTCCATACAAAGTTTATTATATGAGAATCAACCCTTTAACTATGATTCTTTAATTAGGATTCTTTATTTAGAAAGAAATATTAGAAAGAAATCGCAAAAAAGGTATGTTGCTGCCATTTTGAAAGGATTAAGAATCACCGAAGTTATGTCTAAACCCAATGATTTAAAACAAAGATTACAAGGATCCCAAAACAAGAAAAGATCTTTTCCATTGTTTCCATAATTGTACCATAATAAAAATTCAAATATATTTGAAATGAAAGAAACAAAAAAGAGAGGTTTCAAGACCACTCAATAAATGAAATGCTTAATTTTTTTCCTTTAAGCCACTAGAGAGTTATCTAACTTGAGTTATGAGTACAAATTATTTTTTTTTTTAAGGAAGTAAGAAGAAAAAGGGGGGATTTCAACCATTTTTTTTGATAGACCTTTTTGTGATTCTATACATTAATCTTAAGTAGAACTAAATTTTTTTTTGAATGAGCCGTACGAGGAGAAAACTTCCTATACGTTTCTGGGGGGGGTTACTTTTTTACATCTATCCCAATGAGCCGTTTATCGAATCGTTGCAATTGATGTTCGGTCCCGAAGAGAAGGACGAAGTCTTCGGAAAGTGGGTTTTTATGATCCGATAACGAATCAAACTTATTTAAATGTTCCTGCTATTCTATATTTCCTTGAGAAAGGTGCTCAACCTACCGAAACGGTTCAGGATATTTTAAAGAAAGCGGGGGTTTTTAAGGAGTTTGGCTCTAACCAAACGAAATTAAATTAATTAAGGAAATCAAAAAAAATAGATTTAAGGCTTGTATAAAACTATATAAGAGTCATCATTTCTGTAACTTTTGCTTTTCTCTTTGACTTTATTCATACCAATTAATTACTCTCCTATGTTCTATAACAGTAAAACCAGAATTTATTAATTTATTGAGCCTGGAAAAATTATGACATTCTCTTCAATTTGCTAGTCTTCGTCAGAACTTTATTACTATGAATACCAAAACCAAATATTAAATTACGAAATAAGCAATTTAGTTTGCTTATTTCATTTCTATTTCAATAAACCCGTGGTTCTTTATTCTACTTGCTTAATGTCTTATTTATTTTTGTAGCTATGTAGTGCTAATCCAACACAAGTCCTTTTTTGAAATATTTAGAATATTTTATTAAATTCAAAAATATATGATATTTTTGAATTTAATGGAAATGAGATATTTTTTTGTATTGTTTTATTTTCGAAAATTTATATTATATTGACAACAGTGCATCGAACAAATATAATTTTAAGTATATCTATTTATTTACGTACCATAGGTTTGGTTTTTACTTAAAGATAAATGATGGATTAATTTTCATACAATTCATACAAGATTGATTCAAGAAGTCTTTTTTAGTGTGGTCTATTTAGTTTTATACTTATTTCTTTTTTTCGATAATTTTTTGTATTTTCATTTGATTAGTTCGTTTTTATGTTCTGAATAAATTCGAAATTTTTTTGCTAGTTTAATGGTTGGATTGTATCACATAATTTCTTTAATTGATTTTGATTATTTCGACACACCTTTTCTTTATTATTTGGGTTGCTAACTCAATGGTAGAGTACTCGGCTTTTAAGTGCGGCTAGAATCTTTTACACATTTGGATGAAGTAAAGGATTCGTCCATACAATTGGTAAAGTTTGGAAGACCACGACTGATCCTGAAGGGGAATGAATGGAAAAAAGAGCATGTCGTATCAATGGAAAATTCTTAAACTATTTTATTCTTAACAGATCCATACAAAACTTTGTTTGAATTCTTGAAATGAACAAAAAAACCTTTGGTCGAATAAATAAATGGATAGAGCCCTATGGCTTCAATCAATTCTAGGGAAAGAAAGAGCTACGAGCTTCTTAATTTGAATGATTACCCCATCTAATTATAGGTTAAAAATATATTAGTGCTTGTGTAGGTGCGAGAAATACTTTTCCCATGTGTGGATTATCCATTTTATAATGAATCCTAACTATTGAACCCTCCCTTATAGAATGGAGGTTGGTGTGTAGAAGAAATAGCATATTGATACTTTTTTTTCCAAAATCAAAAGAGCGATTGGGTTGAAAAAAAAAATAAAGGATTTCTAACCATCTTTTTATCCTATAACGAACATAAATTAATTAAATTCAATGGAAAAAGAAAGGCTAGAGAATCTGTTAATTAGTTTACCGAGGTATCTTTTCTTACTCACAATACCTTGTTTTGACTATATCGCACTATGTATCATTTGATAAACCCCCCAAAACCCTCTATCTTTGGTTCCATTTTCATTTTCTATGGAGGAATTTATGGAGGAATTCAAAAGATATTTAGAACTAGATAGATTTCAGCAACACGACTTCCTATATCCACTTCTATTTCAGGAGTATATTTATGGACTTGCTCATAATCATAGTTTAACTAGATCTAGTTCGTTAGAATTGGAAGAGGCAGGTTATGACAATAACTCCAGCTTACTGATTGTGAAACGTTTAATTACTTATTTAATTACTCAAACGGATCCACAGAATCATTTTCCTTTTTTGATTAATGATTCTAATCAAAATCCATTTTTGGGACACAACACAACTTTGTACTCTCAAATTCTATTAGAAGGATTTGTCGTCGTTATGGAAATTCCATTTTCTATACGAGTAATATCTTCCCTAGAAGAGAAAAAAATAGTAAAATCTCATAATTTACGATCAATTCATTCAATATTTCCTTTTTTAGAGGATAAATTTTCACATTTAAATTATGTGTTAGATTTATTTATACCCCATTCCATCCATCTGGAAATATTGGTTCAAACTCTTCGTTACTGGGTAAAAGATGCTTCTTCTTTGCATTTATTACGAGCCTTTCTTCACAAGTATCATAATTGGAATAATCTTATTACTCTAAAGAAATCTATTTTTTTTTTTTCAAAAAGAAATAAACGGTTCTTATTTTTTTTATATAATTTTCATGTATATGAATACGAATCGGTCTTCGTCTTTCTCCGCAATCAATCTTCTCATTTACAATCAAAAGTTTATAGACCTTTTCTTGACCGAATATATTTCTATGAAAAACGGGACTATTTTTTAGAAGTATTTACAAAATTTTTTCAGGCCATTTTATGTTCGGTCAAGGATCCTTTG